ATTAATTTTATTTGTAATTAATAAATAATATTTATTGTAAAAATTATTAGAGATGGTTTAATTATTTTATTTATGTGTATATATATTAAATATTTAATTTATATATAAATATTTATAATTTTTTAATTATTATATTTATTAAATTATTAATTAAAATAATACTTTATTATATTTATAGGTATTTATAATAGATATATATGAATAATTTATGTTATTGAATTTATACTTATATATATATATTTTAATGTTCCTCATTAATATTAATTATAAATTATTTGAGGTGTATATTGTTATTTATACTGGATATTAGGAAAATAAATTAATATATAAAAAAAAAAAAAAAACATTTATGTAAAATAAATGCTATGCGAAAAATTTTTCATATAGATAAAAATTTATGATTTTGAAAATTTATTTTTAATTTATTTTACATGTAAATTTTAGTATTAATTTTTAATTATTTTAATAATAATAATTTAATTAGCAGTAATTAAAATTAAAAATTTAAGAAATTAAGATTTAGTAATATTAAAATTAATAACAAATTTTGTGCCAGCAGTTGCGGTTATACAAAAATTAAGATGAATTTTTTTGGTTATAGTTAATATATTATTTTTAATTTAAATATTAAATTATTAGGTGAAATTTTAATTTAATTAAAATTTATATTTTATTTATGATCTAATAAATTTAAATATTAAACTAGGATTAGATACCCTATTATTTTAAATTTTATAAAAAAACTAAAATAGTAAATAAGTAATTATTGGAACTTAAATAATTTGGCGGTAATTTAGTTCATTTAGAGGAATCTGTTTAATAATTGATATTCCACGAATAAATTTACTTAATTTAATATTTTGTATATCGTTGTTAAAAAAATATTTTTAAATAAAAATAATATTTTAAATTTAAAATAGAAATTAATTCAAATCAAGATGCAGATTATAATTAAGAATATAATGGATTACAATAAATTTATTTAAATGAATTTTTTTTTGTAATAATTAGTTGAAAGTGGATTTAAATGTAATTTTAATTAATTTATTAAAATGATTAAAAATTGAATTATGTACATATTGCCCGTCGCTTTCATTTAAAAATTGGAATAAGTCGTAACAAAGTAGAAGTACTGGAAAGTGTTTCTAGAAAGACAAATTAGAGCTTGATTTAAAGTATTTCATTTACATTGAAAAGAAATTATTAATTTAATTAATTTGAGGGGGAAAATTAATTATCAGAGATAGATAATAAAAGAAATTTTTATTTTTATATATTTTAATGGGGGTTAAAGTATATATATAAGAAAAAATTTGAAAATTTATAGGGGAATAGTATTGTAAAAGAATTTTGAAATATAATGAAAATTAATTAGTTAATAAGTAAATTTAATTTATTGTATCTTGTGTATCAGAGTTTATTAAAAATAATTTTTATTTAAAAATATTTCGAATTTAAAAGAGATAATTAATTAAAAAAATTTATTGTTTCATAAATATTTTAAATAATTAATTAGAAATGAAATGTTAATCGTTTTTAAATATATCTAGTTTTTTTAGAAATAAATTTAATTTATAGTTTATTTTTGTAAAAAGAAATTAATTTCTTTTTACAAAAATAAACTAAATATTTTAAGGGATAATCTTTAAATTAAATTTTTATAATATATTATTATAATTTTTTAAAATTTTTAAAATTTATATTGTTTAAAAATTATATTTTTTTATAAAAAATTTTAATATGTGTATAAAATTTTTAATTAAAATTTAATTTTTTATAAAAAAATAATTTATAATTTTTTTAAAATTAGATATAATGATAAAATTAGTATAAATTGATTGTAATTATTTAATTAATAATAGTTAAATAAATAAATAAAAGGAATTCGGCAAAAATTTATATTCACCTGTTTATCAAAAACATGTCTTTTTGAGAATAATTTAAAGTCAAATCTGCCCACTGATTTATTAAAGGGCTGCAGTAAATTGACTGTACAAAGGTAGCATAATAATTAGTCTTTTAATTGAAGACTTGTATGAAAGATTTAATGAAATATAGACTGTCTCTTTTTTATAATTTGAATTTAATTTTTTAGTAAAAAAGCTAAAATTTTTTTAAAAGACGAGAAGACCCTATAGAGTTTTATATTTAATTTAAATTTTAATTTTTTATTAATTTTAAATAAAAATTAAATTAATTATTTTATTGGGGTGATAAAAAAATAAAAATAACTTTTTTTATAGGAGTATTAGTAATATACATATATAATTAACATTGATTAATGAGAAAATGATCCATAATTTATGATTATAAGAAAAAATTACCTTAGGGATAACAGCGTAATTTTTTTTTTTAGTTCAAATAAAAAAAAAAGTTTGCGACCTCGATGTTGGATTAAGATAAAATTTAAATGCAGAAGTTTAAATTTTTTGATCTGTTCGATCATTAAAATCTTACATGATCTGAGTTCAAACCGGTGTGAGCCAGGTTGGTTTCTATCTTTAAAAAATTAAAATATTTTAGTACGAAAGGATTAAATATTTAGAATAATTTTAATTAAAAGAATTTCAATAATATTATATAGTGGGTAATTTATTTACTTAACATGTGTTTGTGTAAATATATACCTATATATATATACATTCCTGTATTTATGGCTAATAGTAGTTAGCTATTTTGGCAGAAAAAATGTAATGATTTTAGAAGTCATAAATATATAGGTTATTATATAGGTAGTAATGATACTATTTGATTACTTTAATATAATAATTGGGATGTTGATTTTAATTATTGGGGTTCTTATTGGTGTTGCTTTTTTAACTTTATTTGAGCGAAAAATTTTAGGTTATGTGCAAATTCGAAAGGGTCCTAATAAAATAGGATTTATAGGATTATTGCAGCCTTTTTCTGATGCTATTAAATTATTTACTAAGGAGCAAATATATCTAATTTATGCAAATTATGTTACTTATATTTTTTCTCCTATTGTGAGTTTTACTTTATCATTAATAATTTGAATATTAATTCCTTATTATTTTAATATAATTAGTTTTAATTTAGGGGTTTTGTTTTTTTTTTGTTGTACTAGTTTAGGAGTGTATACAGTTATAATTGCAGGATGGTCTTCTAATTCTAGTTACTCAATACTAGGAGGTTTACGAGCAGTGGCTCAAACTATTTCTTATGAGGTTAGTTTAAGATTAATTTTATTATCTTGTATTATTATAATTATGGAATTTAATTTTTTAAAATTTAGATTATATCAATCTTTTATTTGATTTATTTTTATGATATTTCCTTTAAGATTATGTTGAATGTCTTCAAGATTAGCTGAAACTAATCGAACTCCTTTTGATTTTGCTGAGGGGGAAAGAGAATTAGTTTCTGGGTTCAATATTGAGTACAGAAGAGGGGGATTTGCATTACTTTTTATATCTGAATATGCTAGAATTTTATTTATGAGAATGTTATTTAGATTACTTTATTTAGGGGGCTATGCTTTAAATTTAGGGTTTTACTTAAAATTACTTTTTATTTCTTTTTTATTTATTTGAGTTCGAGGGACTTTACCTCGATATCGATATGATAAATTAATATATTTATCTTGAAAAATTTATTTACCTGTTTCTTTAAATTATTTATTATTATTTATTGGAGTTAAAATTTTTTTTATTTAATAAAAATTAATATTTTTTTAGTATAAATTAATAGAATTATTAAAATTCTTTTTTAAGTTTTCAAAACAAATGCTTTAACAAGCTCATTAATTATTAATTATTAAAAATTAATTTATCTCATATTTTATTGATTAATGGGTTAAATATGAAATATCTAAAGTAAATAATTGTTAGTAATTGTCCTGTAATAATAAATGGGATTTCTACAGGACGAGCTCCAATTCAAGTTAAAAGAATTACTGTAGATACTATAGATCAAAATAAAATTTGGTTAATTGGGTAAAATTGAATTCCTTGAATTTTTTTATTGAAAGTGAAAGGTAAAATAATTAAAATTAAAATAGATATTACTAATGCGATAACTCCTCCTAATTTATTAGGGATTGATCGTAAGATTGCATAAGCAAATAAAAAATATCATTCAGGTTGAATATGAATTGGAGTTACTAAAGGATTAGCAGGAATGAAGTTATCTGGATCTCCAAGTAGATAAGGGTTTGTTAATGTTAATATTAGTAAAAAAAATAGTAAAATTAATATTCCAATTAAGTCTTTTAAAGTAAAAAATGGATGGAAAGGAATTTTATCTAAGTTTCTATTAATTCCCAGAGGGTTATTTGATCCTGTTTGATGTAAAAATAATAAATGAATTATAGTTAAGGCAAGAACAATAAAAGGAAGTAAAAAATGGAAAGAATAAAATCGAGTAAGAGTTGCATTATCTACTGCAAATCCCCCTCAAATTCATTGAACTAATATTGTTCCTAAATAAGGAATTGCAGACAATAAATTTGTAATTACGGTAGCTCCTCAAAAAGATATTTGTCCTCAAGGTAAAACATACCCTATGAATGCTGTAGCCATTAAAACAAATAAGATAATAACTCCTACTATTCACGTATATTTAAAGTTAAATGATTCATAATAAATTCCTCGTCCAATGTGAAGATAAATGCAAATAAAAAAAAAAGAAGCTCCGTTAGCATGAATGGTTCGAATTAATCAACCGTAATTAACATTTCGGCAAATATAATTAACTCTATAAAATGCTGTTTCAACATTGGCGGTATAATATATAGTTAAAAATAATCCTGTGATAATTTGAATAATTAAACATATCCCTAAAAGAGATCCAAAATTTCATCATCTTGAAATATTAGTTGGGGAAGGTAAATCAATTAATGAATTATTTATAATTTTAAGAATGGGGTGTATTTTTCGTAAAGGTTTAAATATATTTATCATTAGTTGAATGATCGTAAAGGACCATAAAAAATATTGGTAATTTTTACTACTGCTACTAAAGTAATAAATAAATAAATAATTAATAAGGTTATTAAGAAATAATTTTGTTCATTATATAATTTTGATAAATTAATGTTATATTCATTATTAAAAAATATAAATGAGTTAAAAAAATTATTTACTTCATTATTGTTATTAAAAATAAAATTTATTTGATTTAAGTTGTTATATAGATAGAATACTATAATTATTCTAGCTATTAGGAAAATAAGAAAAATTTTTGATTTATTAGAGAAATTAAATAATTCATTAGAAGCAATTCTTGAAACATAGATAAATAGGACTAATAATCCTCCTAAAAAAGTTAAGAATAAAATATATGAAAATCAATAAGTATAAATAATTATCCCAGATAGTAAACAAATTAATAGTGTTTGAATTAAAATTAATAAGCCTATTGAAAGAGGATGTTTTAGGGAGAATATGAAAAGAGAAATAATTAGTAAATTTAAAGTTAAAAATAATTTGATTTCAAAGAATAGTTTAAAAAAAATAATAATTTTGGAGATTATTGATAAAGAAGTTCTTTTTCTTTGAAGTTTTTAAAATAAAATATTTATTTTTGATTTACAAGACCAATGTTTTATTTAAACTATAAAAACTATTAATGATAATTATAGTGTTAATAATTTTTTTTATATTTATAATTGGAAATATAATTTTTATTTCTAAACATAAGCATTTATTAATCATATTATTAAGATTAGAGTTTATTGTTTTAATTATTTTTTTGATGCTAATAATATATTTAAGATATGTTGAATTTGATCTTTATTTATTAATAGTTTATTTAGTTTTTTCGGTATGTGAAGGGGCACTTGGAATTTCTATTTTAGTTTCTATGATTCGCACTCATGGAAATGATTATTTTCAAAGATTTAATTTATTATAATTTAATGATAAAAATTTTTTTTTTTTTTATATTTTTAATTCCTTTATGTTTTGAAAAAAGAATATTTTGATTGGTTCAAATATGTTTATTTATAATAATATTTTTTTTTATGAATTTTATAGTTGATATTACAAATTATTGCAATTTAACTTATATATTTGGGTATGATATACTTTCTTTTGGGTTGATTATATTAAGAATTTGAATTTGTTCTTTAATAATGATGGCAAGAGAAAAATTATACAAAGTTAATTTTTATATTAAATTTTTTATGTTTAATATTTTAATATTATTATTATTATTAGTGTTAACTTTTTCTTCTATAAATTTATTTATGTTTTATTTATTTTTTGAGGGAAGATTAATTCCTACTTTATTATTAATTGTGGGATGGGGGTATCAACCGGAACGAATTCAAGCTGGTTTATACTTGTTATTTTACACTTTATTTGTTTCTTTACCTCTTTTATTAGGGGTTTTTTTTGTTTTTAATGAAATAAATTGTATAATAATATATTTTTTAAAGTTTTTTGACCTAAATTTTTATGTTTTATATTTTTCTATAATTATAGCTTTTTTAGTGAAGATACCTATATATTTTACTCATTTATGATTACCTAAAGCACATGTTGAAGCTCCTGTTTCTGGTTCAATAATTTTAGCAGGAATTATACTAAAATTAGGGGGTTATGGTTTATTACGAGTATTAATTTTTTTACAGAAAATATCTTTAAAATTAAATTTTTTATGAATTATTATTAGTTTGGTAGGGGGTTTTTATATTAGTTTAAAATGTTTATGTCAAATTGACATAAAATCATTAATTGCTTACTCATCTGTCGCTCATATAGGGTTAGTGATTGGAGGGGTTATAACAATAAATTATTGAGGGTATATTGGGGCTTATGTATTAATAATTGGACATGGTTTATGTTCTTCAGGAATATTTTGTTTAGCTAATATTAATTATGAGCGATTACAAAGACGAAGTTTAATATTGAATAAAGGAATAATAAATTTTATACCCTCAATAAGATTATGGTGATTTTTATTATTATCTTCATCTATAGCAGCTCCACCTTCTATAAATTTAGTTGGGGAAATTAGTTTAATTAATAGATTATTAAGTTGATCATGACTAACAATAATTATGTTAATAATAATTACATTTTTTAGAGCTGGGTATAGCTTATATCTTTATTCTTACACTCAACATGGTAAATATAATTTTAGTTTATATAGTTTTTATATAGGTTTAAGACGAGAATTTTTATTATTAATATTACATTGATTACCTTTAAATATAATAATTTTAAAAATTGATTATTTTATAATTTGATTTTACTTAAATAATTTAATTAAAATATTGATTTGTGGTATCAAAAATATGAGAAAAGTCATTTTAAGTTATTAAAAAAGATTTTTCAATTTGTTTTATTAGTTTTTTTTTTTTATTTTTTTTTAGATTAATTAATTTTTTTATAATAATATATTTTATTATAAATAATATGGTAGTTTTTATGGAGTGAGAATTAATTTCTTTTAATTCTATAAATATTGTGATATCTATTTTATTAGATTGAATATCTTTTTTATTTATAATATTTGTTTTATTAATTTCATCTTCTGTTATTTATTATAGACGAAGTTATATATCTTCTGAATTAAATTTAAATCGTTTTATTATTTTAGTTTTATTATTTATTTTATCTATAATTTTATTAATTATTAGTCCTAATATTATTAGAATTTTATTAGGTTGAGATGGTTTAGGTTTAGTTTCTTATTGTTTAGTGATTTATTATCAAAATTTAAAATCTTTTAATGCTGGCATATTGACAGCTTTATCTAATCGTATTGGGGATGTTTTTATTTTAATGGTAATTTCTTGAATAATAAATTATGGAAGTTGAAATTATATTTTTTATTTAGATTTTATAAATAATGATTATGAAATATTTATTGTTAGATTAATAATTATTATTGCAGCTATAACTAAAAGAGCTCAGATTCCTTTTAGATCTTGGTTGCCTGCTGCTATAGCAGCTCCAACTCCTGTTTCTGCTTTAGTTCATTCATCAACTTTAGTTACTGCGGGGGTTTATTTGTTAATTCGATTTAATAATTTATTATTAAATACTTTTTTTTTAAATTTATTATTGGTATTATCTGGTTTAACTATAATAATAGCTGGTATTTCTGCTAATTATGAGTTTGATTTAAAAAAAATTATTGCTTTATCTACATTAAGACAATTAGGGTTAATAATAAGAATTTTAAGAATAGGTTTACCGGATTTAGCATTTTTTCATTTACTTACTCATGCTATATTTAAAGCTTTATTGTTTATATGTGCAGGGGTTATCATTCATATAATAAATGATAATCAAGATATTCGGTTAATGGGAGGTTTAAGTTTATATATTCCTTTAACTTCTTTATGTTTAAATATTTCTAATTTAGCTTTATGTGGTATTCCTTACTTAGCTGGATTTTATTCTAAGGATTTAATTTTAGAAATAGTTAGAATGAGAAATTTAAATATTTTAGTTTTTTATTTATATTATTTTTCTACTGGTTTAACAATATTTTATACTATACGTTTATTGATATATTTAATAGTAAATGATTATAATTTGTTAAGAGTTTATAATTTATATGATGAAGATTATATTATATTGAAAAGAATATTTATATTATTATTTATGAGAGTAATTGTAGGAAGATTTTTAAGTTGAATAATTTTTTCTTATCCTTATATAATTTATTTACCTTTTAATTTAAAAATAATAGTTTTTTATGTAAGTTTTATTGGTTTAATAATAGGTTATTTAATTAGTAATATAAATTTTTATTCTTTAAATAAATTTTTAAAAATTTATAATTTAAGATTATTTTTGTGTATGATGTGATTTATACCTCATTTATCAACTTATGGATTAAGTTATTATTTTTTAAATATAAGACAAAATATGATTAAGAAAATTGATATAGGTTGAAGAGAGTATTATAGAGGTCAAGGGATATTTAGTATTATTAAAATTTATTCAATTTTTAATTCTTATATTCAAATAAATAGATTAAAAGTTTATTTATTTAGATTTATCTTATGAATAATATTTATTTATTTTATGTTTATTTTATTATATTTAAATAGCTTAAGCTAAAGAGTATAATATTGAAGATATTAGGGTGATTATTTAATCTTTAAATATTTATAAAAATATTTTTATTTTATTTTTACAATGAAAATGTAATGTTTTGATAAACTATATAAATAGAAATATTAATGATTTAATTCACTATAAATTAAGTTAGCAGCTTAATTATTATATATTTCATTACATTATTTTTAATTGGAATTTAAATTCAATGATATCATTAACAGTAATATACCTCTATTTGGTTTCAATTAATATTACAAATAAGGAGTAATAACTCTATTTTTTAAGTCGAAATTAAATGCAATAAATTTTGCTTCATATTTGATTTTAAGATAAATTAAAATATTTAATATTATTTGAATGCAAATCAAATGTTTTATTTAAACTATAATCCTTATTTAGTTTGTTCAGTTTAATATATTTTGGTTTCATTCATGGTATAACCCAATTAGTAGTATAATAATAAAAAAAAAACTAGTTTTAGATCAAATAATTAAGTTAGTTATTTTGAATGTTGAAATTATTGGAAAAATTAAAGCAATTTCTACGTCAAAAATTAAAAAAATTACTGTAATTAAGAAAAAATGTAATGAAAATGGGATACGAGCAGATGATTTAGGATCAAATCCACATTCAAAAGGGGAACACTTTTCTCGATCTTTTAAGGATTTTTTTGATAAGATAAAAGATAAAATTATCAAAATATTGGAAATAATAATAATAATAATTGATAGTATTAATAATAAAATGATTATTTATATTAAAATAATTTAAACTTTTTGATTGGAAGTCAAATATACTATATATATTATATAAATAATTAATTACCTCATCAATAGATAGAAATATATAAAAATAATCAAACTACATCAACAAAGTGTCAGTATCATGCTGCAGCTTCAAATCCAAAGTGATGATTACTTGAAAAATGGGTTTTTAAGTGCCGAAAGAAGCAAGTAATTAAGAAGATAGTACCAATGATAACATGAAGGCCATGAAATCCTGTTGCTATAAAAAATGTTGAGCCGTAAATACTATCTGCAATAGAGAAAGGAGCTTCGAAGTATTCATATGCTTGTAAAATAGTGAAATAAATTCCTAGTAGAATGGTTAATAATAAACTTTGTTTAGTTTGAGAAAAATTATTTTCTATTAAAGCATGATGAGCTCATGTAACAGTAACACCTGATGTGATTAAAATAATAGTGTTTAGAAGAGGAATTTGAAAAGGATTAAAGGGGATGATATTGGAGGGGGGTCATGAAGTTCCAATTTCAATATTGGGGGAAAGACTTCTATGAAAAAAAGCTCAAAAAAAAGAAATAAAAAAAAAAATTTCAGAAATAATGAATAAAATTATTCCTCAACGTAATCCTTTTAGAACATAAGTTGTATGTTTACCTTGGAAAGTTCCTTCACGACAAATATCTCGTCATCATTGATATATAGTTAAAATAATAATTGAATAGCCAAGAATTATTAATCTAAAGTTAAAATTATGAAATCATTTAATTATTCCTGTAACTAATGTTATAGTTCCGATGGCTCCAGTAAGAGGTCATGGACTGTAATCTACTAAGTGGTAGGGATGATTATAGGTTGACATTATTTAATTTACTTCTCTAGAATAAAGGGTTCTTAAAATAGCAATAACATAAGATTGAATTACTGCTACAGCAGATTCTAAAGTTAATAAAAAAATTTGAATAATAATTAAAAAAATAATAAGGTAATTAGATATATTAATACCAGTTCTTCTTAGAAGTGTAAGTAGTAAATGACCTGCAATTATATTAGCTGTTAGGCGAACAGCTAAAGTTCCAGGACGAATAATATTACTAATTGTTTCAATAATTACTATGAAAGGCATTAAAATTGAAGGTGTTCCTTGGGGAATTATATGAATAAATATATGTTGTGAATTATTTATTCAACCATAAAATATAAATCTTAATCATAAAGATAAGGTGATTGATAGTGAAATAGTTAGATGACTTGTACTTGTAAAAATATAGGGGAATAAACCTAAGAAATTATTGAATAATACAAAATAGAATAATGAAATAAAAATAAATGTTGATCCATTTAAACTTTTAGGACCTAATAAAGTTTTAAATTCTATATGTAATTTAGAAATAATTAAATTTCATAAGATATAATGACGATTTGGGATTAATCAAAAAGAATAGGGAATAAATAAAATTCCGATAAAAGTTCTTAATCAATTAAGAGGTAAATTAAATAAGTTAGTAGAAGGATCAAAAATTGAAAATAAATTAGTTATCATTTTCAATTTAAAGTTTTTTTATTAAAATTTTGTAATTTTATATTTGTATTATTTGATTTAATATTATATACATAATAATTTAAAATATTAAATATAATGAAAATTAAGATAAATCTGAAAAAGGAAATAATTCAATTAATAGGTATTATTTGAGGGATAAAAGAATATTATATTTATAATGATTTAAATTTGACATATTTATGTTATTTTTTAACTAATTCTTTGATTCATTAGAAGTAAATGTTATGTTACTATAAAATGGTTTAAGAGACCATTACTTACTTTCAGTCATCTAATGAAGAATAGTTATTAATTCAGTTGATAAAATTTTTAATTGAAATTCTTTCAATTACAATAGGTATGAAACTATGATTAGCTCCACAAATTTCAGAGCATTGTCCAAAAAAAATTCCAGGACGATTAATAAAAAAATTAGTTTGATTTAAACGTCCTGGGTTAGCGTCAATTTTTACTCCTAAGGAAGGAATAGTTCAAGAGTGGATTACGTCTGTAGCAGTCACTAAAATTCGAATTTGATTATTTATTGGTAAGGTAATACGATTATCTACATCTAATAAACGAAAATTATTTTTTTCAAAAGAAGATTGAAGTATATATGAGTCAAATTCAATATTAGTAAAATCTGAGTATTCATATCTTCAATATCATTGATGTCCAATAGATTTTAATGTAATTAAAGGGTTATTTAATTCATCTAAAAGATATAATAAACGAAGAGATGGAAGGGCAATAAAAATTAAAATAATAGCAGGTAAAATTGTTCAAATTATTTCAATTATTTGTTGTTCAAGTAAAAATCGATTAATATATTTATTAAAAAATAATGTAATTAATATATACATAACTAAAATAGTAATTATAAGTAAGATAACTATAGTATGATCATGGAAAAAAATAATTTGTTCTATTAAGGGAGAGGCTCTATTTTGTAAATTAAGATTAGATCATGTTGCCATTTCTAAAAAAAGGATAAACCTTTATAAATGGGGTTTAAATCCATTACATATAATCTGCCATATTAGAAGTTACTTAAAATAGGTAATTCATTATATGAATGTTCTGCAGGAGGTAAATTTTGGAATCATTCAATAGAGGATGTTATATTTAAAGAAAATAAAATTATTCGTTTATTAATTATTGAATCTCAAATAATTATTATTATTATTATTATTGAAAATAAAGAAATATAAGACCCAAAAGATGAAATAATATTTCAAGAAATAAATCTATCAGGATAATCAGAGTATCGACGAGGTATTCCTGCTAATCCTAAAAAATGTTGAGGAAAAAAAGTTAGGTTTACTCCTAGAAATATTGAAATAAATTGAATTTTTAAAAGATAAGGATTAAGGGTTAGACCTGTGAATAAAGGGTATCAATGAACAAATCCTCCAAAAATGGCAAAGACAGCTCCTATAGATAAAACATAATGAAAATGAGCTACTACATAGTAGGTATCATGTAAAGTAATATCAATTGAAGAATTAGCTAAGATTACTCCTGTTAATCCCCCTACTGTGAATAAAAATACAAATCCTAAACTTCATAGTATTGACGGTCTATAATTGATTTGAGTTCCATGAAGAGTTGCTAATCAACTAAAAATTTTAATACCTGTGGGTACTGCAATAATTATTGTGGCAGAAGTAAAATAGGCTCGAGTATCAATATCTATTCCTACTGTAAATATATGATGAGCTCATACAATAAATCCTAAAAGACCAATAGCTAATATGGCATAAATTATTCCTAAGGATCCAAAAGTTTCCTTTTTTCCTCTTTCTTGAGAGATAATATGAGAAATTATACCAAATCCAGGAAGAATTAAAATATAAACTTCAGGGTGTCCAAAAAATCAAAATAGATGTTGATATAAAATAGGATCTCCTCCTCCAGCAGGATCGAAAAAAGATGTATTTAAATTTCGATCAGTTAAAAGTATGGTAATAGCTCCTGCTAAAACAGGTAATGATAATAATAAAAGTAAAGCTGTAATTCCTACAGCCCAAACAAATAAAGGTATTTGATCAAAAGATAAATTTCTAATTCGTATATTAATAATTGTTGTAATAAAATTAATTGCTCCTAAAATAGAGGAAATTCCTGCTAAATGTAGGGAAAAAATAGCTAAATCAACAGATGAACCTTGGTGGGCAATATTTGAAGAAAGAGGGGGGTAAACTGTTCAACCAGTACCTGCACCATTTTCTACAATTCTTCTTGAGATTAGTAATGTTAGAGAGGGGGGTAACATTCAGAATCTTATATTATTTATTCGTGGAAAGGCTATATCAGGGGCGCCTAACATTAAGGGTACTAATCAATTTCCAAATCCTCCAATTATAATAGGCATAACTATAAAAAAAATTATAATAAAAGCGTGGGCTGTTACAATTGTATTATAAATTTGGTCATCTCCAATTAAAGATCCAGGATTACCTAATTCTGTACGAATTAATAGACTTAAAGATGTTCCTACTATTCCGGCTCAAATACCAAAAATAAAATATAAAGTTCCAATATCTTTATGATTAGTAGAATAAAGTCATTTTCGCAAATTAATAAAAATAAAATGGCTGAGAATAAGCGATAGATTGTAAATTTATTAACGAGAATAAATCTCTTTTATTATAAAATAAGTTTTATATTCAATAATGATTTAAAATTGCAAATTTTAAGGAGTAAAGAAATTTACTAAAACTTAAAGAAATTTTATAAGACTTAAAGAAATTCTAAGGCTTAAAGAAATTTCTTTATAAATAATTTTGAAGATTATTAGTTTAATTTAACTTAAAACCTTACATAAAAAATAAAGTTCTAAGGATTATTCCTATTATGGAAATTAAACTATTAAATAAGAGGAAAGAAAAATAATTATTTTTGATGGAAATTTTGAATCATTTTAATTTTATATAATTAAAAAAAATACAAGAATAAATAATTCGAATATAAAAAAATAAAGTAACTAATCTTATTATTATAAAAACAAAAGTAAGAATAAAAAATTTATTAGTTAATATAAAATTAATAATAATTCATTTAGGAAAGAATCCTAAAAATGGAGGTAATCCCCCTAAAGAAAGGAAATTAATAAAAATTAAAAATTTCAGTATAAAATTTATGTTAAAAATAAATAATTGATTAATTAAGTAAACATTTATAATTGAAAAACAAAAACATATAATTCTAATTAAAAATGAATATAAGCTAAAATATATTAATCATAAGTTTTCTCTAATTATTATTGATGATATTATTCATCCTAGGTTATTAATTGAAGAAAATGATATTAATTTTCGTAAAGAAATTTGATTAATTCCTCCAATAGCTCCAATAATTGTATTAATTATTATAATTAACATTAAAAAATTTTTATTTATGTAATAAGACAATAAAATTATGGGGGTAATTTTTTGTCAAGATATTAAAATAAAACAATTTATTCAATTTAATCCTTCAACAATATTAGGAAATCAGAAATGAAAGGGGGCAGATCCTATTTTCATTAATATTGAGGAATTAATTATTAAAGCTAGTAAAAAATTTATTTCGAAACTTTTTAATAAAATTAATTTCATTAAAATAGAAAATAAAAAATTAATGGAGGCAATTGCTTGAGTTAAAAAGTATTTTAAAGAAGCTTCAGAGGCTAGTAAATTATTGGGGTTAGAGATTAGGGGGATAAATCTTAACAAATTAATTTCTAGTCCAATTCAGCATCCTATTCAAGAATTAGAGGAAATTGAAATTAATGTTCTAAAAATTAGAATAAATATAAAAAATATTTTATTGGAGTTAATTGTAAAATAAATTAAAAATAATTAATGTGAATAATTTAAATTTTAAATTTAATTAAAGTAATAATTAATTATCTTTAAGAATAAAATTATATTTAATTTATATTTTAGTGTATGAAGCACATTAATTTTTGATATTATTAGGTATAGTTTAATTCTATAAAATATAATAAAGGTAATTAATTACATTATTTATCCTATCAGAATAATCCTTTTATCAGGCACTTTATTGTAAATTTTTAAAAAAAAGGGAATATCTTTATGTTTGGGGTATGAACCCAAAAGCTTAAATTTAGCTTATTTTTAA